TTCAAAGCGATCATAGCGCTGATCCCCCTCTTGTAGATCCGGGCCTTGCGTGGTTGTTTTGCAAGATCTCGCTTTCAGTTCGTAGAGTGGATCAAACATGTGTTCAGCTTGCTTGCTTTCCCTAGCACACACACTAAGTAGATAGTAGGCACTGCTCCTATCGGAGCTCATCGAACTGAACTTGTAGAGTGAGACCTGTGATCGATCTCTTTCAAGCTAGGCTCGGTATCTCAGTCTGCTTTCCGGTAGTACTATCAAATAGTAATTGACCGAATGAGCGAGACAATTGGCAGTAGGAGGCAGGTAACCAACTACAGAAAGCATTCCCAGCTTACCTTATTACCGGTTCTTTCTTAATCCAATCCTGACCTAACTCATTATATTTCTTCATTTGGCGCTTCTTGCTCATCCAGCTATGCTAGTCCTTTCTTTCAACCGTTATTGGAAGGAGATTTGTTGTGTAAGCCGTTTGGCAGGAGGAAGTCCTATCTTCAGTTAGGATCCTAACCTATTTCCTTCGGATCGTAACCTGCTTCCCTTGAACCTCCTTCCTATAGAACTTCCCTTGGTATATGCAGGTGAACCACCAATTCGTGTAGTATGCCTTGCACCGGGTTTACGTGTATCACTCCTTTCACCGCCAACAAAGGCTTTCGCGCCAGAGAGAGAGAAGCAATGACAGGACTTCCAATTAACCGAGTATAGGAAACAAAGTCTCACTTGCTTGACTTTAAAGGGAAAGCGAAGGAGAAGCACTAGCAGACGCGCGAAGGAAAACAAAGAGAAGTACGCAGGTTGGAGAAATCCCTTTAACAGAAGAGAGGAATGATCAAAGAATTGCTTATCCATAGATAATAGTGGGGGCATTTCATTTAATAGTTGGCCGAGGAACTCCTTTTTAGATAAGGAGCAATCAAGGCCAGACAAGACAGCAACAAGCTTGATTAGATAGTGAGTCCATTGTTGGGAGACTCGATGAGAAGAATCATCCCTAGGTCCCCAGTTTGAAAAAGCTGTGTCTACCAGTTGGACTAATCCATGTTTTCTACGGGTTCTCATCAACAAGTCCTTATATTATAATATAGTCCGCTGCGTGCATGAATGACAGCCTTTCATCATTGTATCGTCAATGTGACCAGAGTCGGCGAGGTTAGGTCCCGGGCCCTACGGCTTCTTGATTGAAAGCAGAATGATTGGGATGTGAAGATTGACGGTTCTCATATCTTCTATTATTCTTTTTGTTTGATCACGAGAACAAAGTCCTATCTTGTGCAGGACTATAAATAGATACCTTTCTTATAAAGGGAAATGGATCAAATCCCGTGTGCGAAGCATCTCGCTATCGCTATTCGCTCAAACTCGCATGACAAGGAAAAGGGAACCAAAGCAAGAACTCCCACACTCAGCACTTCGAGCGGGACAGGCACGCAACCTTCCTTTTCTATCTATTCTTTGATTACCTTTATTTCATGTACCACAAGTATACCCGGTCAGAAGAAAGACACTTTATGCAACTACTAGCCGGGGGAGACAGAGGAACGAATAGATTCCGAAAGGTGGGACTTGCATGCATCACTGCTTACTTTATAGGCTGAAGCCGGAGCTGCAATAGTGAGTAAGGTATATGTTCTTGATATACGTGAATATGTTCGATTTCGGTTTGAAAGGCCGTTGATTAGCCGATCAGAGACAGATGAATTCTTCACTTAGATAGAGGAAGAGAATAAGGACTAAGCTTTGAACAAAAAGATTTTATAGTTTTAAGTAGAATGCTATTTCTATCCATCGAATTTTCTTTTTCTGGTTCGTTTCCGCTCGACACCGGGGATTCAAGACTCGAACCCAGAAAAACAAATCAAACAAGAGAGCTCAAAAACTCCTTCCCTTCTCTATTTTAGTAAAAGCGTGTCTGCAAGGCCTATTGGTTACCATTTGAGGGTCCGGCGATGCAAAGAGCTTCGAAAGCAGTTTCCGCACTGGAAGCCTATGCTTCTTTATAAGCTTTCTCGTAGTTCATATCAGACTTGGAAGGATGACTGAACCCGCTTCCTGTGATCTAATGTGATAGCTGAGGCTAATGTGCACTGGTCGGGACTACAGCTAATGCAGCGGCTGAGTCTAATGCACCCGAAGCCTGAAGTTAGTACTTGGCCGATTCCGCAGCATGAGATCTTGTGGTGCGAATGGAACGGGTCAATTTGACTTGTTTCTTCCTCCGGATTGGGAGAATTTCGTCTCCTGGTGAATGGTAATACAATAGGAATGAAGCCAATTTCCCTAGTATAATATGCCCAGAATCTGATTGAGGGACAGGTATTCCTTATTATAAATAGCACGCACAGGACAGAGAGAAAAGCTTATCCCCCACTGGGCACTCTCTTTAAATTACATACGTTAGCAATCACGGCTTATTCAACAATCGTGAATTGAATTATCCTCGAGTTAGGCCTAAGCCCGGAAGTGCTTTCGCTCTCAACTATTGTTTCTTATGCCCTATAACTCTAATCAGAAGGAAAAGCTACTGGCTTGAATCGTTTCGCTCCTTAAATAGCAGACAAGACGCCATCAGTCAATACCAGGCAAAGTCCTTACTTACCAGACCAGGCTCAAAGCGAGAAAGACCCGGCAAGACCAGCCTCTTTCTATTAAGACAGAAAGACTAATGCAAAAAGGGGGCCCTTTCCCCTTTGTTGTAATGTAATGAAGGTTTGGTCTTCAGTCTACCATTCCAAGATAAATGCCTGGCTATTCAAAGGTAGCGTGGTAAGGAGACGGTGAGTGAAAGTGAATCGGTTAACAAGACTGAGGAAGATGCCTAGTTAGTTTTATCCCAGAGCAGGGGAGTGAAATAGCTAAATCGGAAGAAAAGCTTTCGATTAGCAAAACCCCCAACGAGCTCTATCCGTTCTATCTAATGGACTATTTGCTAAAGTTCAAAGGCCAGTTTGAAGAAGGTCCACCATACATAAAAAGTAAGTGAAACTGCCGTTCCAAAGCTTTCTAGAGGTTCCTCTAAGGAAGTGGATATAAATAGGATAACCTGATTCCAGCCGTAGTTTATTGGCTGTTAGGTCAGTGAAACTGTCCCTATAGCTAAAGTAAAGCCAGTAGTTAGAGTTTGCGTTCTAGTTCTAATTCAGGACAGTATGGGACCTCTTGCTTAGGGCTTTGGTTGCTTAGGACTTTGTTATCGAGTGATAGGCACCTGGGGAAAAGCCTTTAGAGAAAGAGTTAGTTCTTTCCCCTGACTAAGCATCAAAGCGCCCTACCGAACGGTCTGTCTCTCCGCCTATTCCTAAAGGAGCGGTCTACTTACCTACCATACCTGGAACTACTCGCTTAAAAGCTCATAGCTGCAAACTTTCTAGCATTCATTCTCGCCCTTCCTTACAAGACAAGCAGATCAAAAGAGCTTGTCGAACAAGTGCTCTACTACGAAGATAGAAAGATGAAGACTCACATCCACTGCCAGACAGAATAACAAACTGAACATGGACCAAGGAGCGAGGTACGAGCTGAATCGGTCCCTCTCGGATAGGCTAGCTTCCCTCCCGTAACTCACTAGGCTCTTTGTGGCGCGAAGTGTGCTGTAGTGGTAAGTTTATAACTTTCCACCTGTTGAAACTCGTTTAAACTAGATCGATTGCTTAATGCCTAAGAGGAAATGGTTCCCCTGTCGGTTGAAGCTAATTTTGAGCCTATTAGTATTAGTAGTAGTAGCGGAGGACCCATGAACAGAGACTTTGATTACCTGCTTGATTTGCTATTTAGCCGGGAATAAGACCAATACTTGTAAGCTATAGCCGTAAGGAAGGTCAACGATTGCTTATTCTTTTATTTATTAGTACTTTTCGAAGTAGAGGCAGGAAAGGTTCCTCCTGAGTTAGTGAATTATGGTTCGGTTCCTAAAAGTGAATAGTTTTCTAGAAGGCGTGAGCGAGGTTTGATTGATAGGGCTAACGATAATATGAACTGGTACCGCCTATTAGAGGAGAAATAATGTTGTTTCGTTCTCTTTCTTTCAGTATAATAGGATATTTATTATAATATTTCCTTTTTAGGGCTTTCTTCTCAAGGAAAGGAAATGGATAGCCCGAGTCTGTTATCGGGGCAGCAGCGCATCTGTAAAGAAAATATGAGTTACAATTTCGTCTCCCATATACGAAACAAGTGTGGTATAGCTGGAAATTGCTTCAACTCTTCAGAGCATGCTTTTTTAAATAATCGTTCCCGGGTTGAATGAATAGGAACTTCTAGCCGACACTATTATGTTATACGTCAATCAAGTGAATACAAAGCTGCTTGTGTTACTTGACATGCTTTAGTTGAAACTAACTTTATGATGTTGTGGGTCCCACCAACCATATTGTTCATCCGTTTACGTAGAGGCGAACAGAGTGAGCTCAACTCATTGGTTGAATCCCAGGAAAGCTTTCTAGCAGCAGGGACGAGCTTAAAAATAAAAAGTCCTAATCTAAAAAAGGCTACGCTTTATATAACTATAGTTATATAGTGATTCTTAAGACTAAGAATGGTAATGCCGTGTGCTAAGCTTATTCATTCCTTCAACAGCTATTATGCCTACAACCTTGAGCAATCATTGTGAACAACGCCTTTTTTTATTGAAAGCAACCGTCCGTGTTATCAGAAGAACAGCGCCAAGTAACTTCATCCAGTGAAAAAGAGAGTATTCGAGGGCTTGGCTTGAATGAGACATAGTTCGTTTGTTGAAAGATGTACCCTCCCGGTTCCTTCCGCTGTAAAATCTCGCTTTACAAAAGGTATGTCCGAAGTCACCTTCTTTCTAAGTCAAGCTCTCTGTTCTATTTCATTTGTAAGCTCTTTAATATCTGGAAGTTTCCTTTACTCCCCTCTCCTTCGGTTTGGGATTGAGTTAGCTAGGGCTGTCTGATCGTGCATCTTCCTTACTGCCTTAGTAGAGCATTCTATCATAGGCTGCATAGAGCGCATTCAGTCTTTGAATCAAAGGACTCTCTCTAGAGACGCGAATCTCTATCTAGCTTGGGAGCACCTTTTATGTAAGCCATAAGATAAGGAGTAAGTCTTATTCAGACTTCATCCCAAGTTCTGAGGTTGAGGTAAGGATCTCATTCTTGCTATGGATGAGCAACCTAGAGATTCCTAAGAAAGAATCATTCTATCTACCTTCCACTCTTCCTTTCCTTAGAACCTTAGAAGAATCCCGCCTACACTCCTGCAACCCTAGCTTATGGGAGGTGACCAATGTTGGAAATTCATTTCAGGCTGTAAGGCGAAAGACGCGGATAGGAAAAAAGTCCTCTTTTGCGATTAGACCAGAAGGGAAAGGTCGAAGCTCAAGATCTCAGGCTTAAGAGTCAGCACCTGCAACTACCTTTCCTTTTATCCTCATCTTGACTTATGTCTCATTAACCATGACCACTTGCTGCTAAGGCTTTTTTGACTTTGACGTACACTTTTTTTTATATAAAATATATATAAAGAAAGAGAATTACATATCCGAGTAGATATGAGATCTTGTTCAACCCCAATCAGGATGTGAAATGAAATAGGTAACCGTACAACAAGAGAGGAAAAGCAGGCCTTGCCTTGTTGGATTCTCTGGAGTGAAAGACTTGGTCGTAATCTTCTTCTTGTGACAGAAGAAATTTCATATATAAGAAAGGGGTTCTTCGACGAGGGTCTTGTTCTCTTTTCGACGATAACGAGAAATTTCATTAGGCTCCGTTGTGACCCGGACAGGACGTTAGAGCGAGTTCGTGAGCGCCCCGAAGTCAATAAAATACCGGCAGGTACGAAGTTCAAAGTGTGCTTTCCGTGAGTGAAGATGGATTTTCTTTCTTTAGGATAGTATTATATTGGAAATACGAAATCGAAGGTACGAGAATACTTCTATTAGTTACGCTTTCCTTGCTAGCTTGTACTAAGATAATAGACTAGCCGCTATCTATCATGGATTAGTCAGAAAAGGCTAGAACTAGAAGAAAACCAGTAGCAGTAGCGGCAGATTAGCTTCATGCCACACCGCGAGATGAGCCGAAGAGAAAATTCTATCATGGCTTCGTTTCGACCGTAGGGGTCAGAGGGACCAAGAGGTGAAAGAGTTCTGGCAAAGCCCAAACTCAAAGCATTCGAGCGAGAGGAAGAAAAGTAATAAATTGAACCATTAGTTTAGTACGGTGGGGTAGGGACTAACAAGCCATTAAAGGTAGGTAAGTTTAGACCAAGCCAGAGCAAGCTTGCGAAGCAAGCTAAGCAAGGGTGTGGGATCTTTCCCCTCTCTAGCGCTAAGCCAAGAAAAGGGATGAAGCTTACCCACAGTCAGTGAGGAAATACCCAATCAATAAGTAATTATAGCACGGAGACATACCGGGGTATGAATACCCATTTTAAACACGCATTAAAACCCAAAAAGAAAGGCGCTACTACACTGGTCGATTGGGAGAATGGTATAGCACCCCCTTTCCCCAAAAACTAGGGAAATCGAGGTTTTACCGTCTTCCTCATCAGACAAGACTCGGGACTCATCCTAGAGCAACTCGGCAGCAGCCTTCTTTCCAACCTTCCCACATTTAAGGTGCTAACTCATTTATGAGTACACCGAAACCTTGGAGTAGAGCCAAGCATCCTTCCCCAAAGACAGAGTATAGCTCTAGCCAAGCGGTATAGCCAATAGCCAGTCCTAAGCCAATAGCGCTTTCCCTCTCATAGTCTTTCTCTAATCAACTAAGAGCTATAGTAGTCGTATTAAGCCACTAGCGCATATGCCAGTGTTCCTATCCTCTTAGTCCCTATCCTATCTATCTCTAAGTCGTATCAAGTCCTATGCTCTATCTCCGGATGTTCATTCTCCACTCTCTAGGTGAAATCCATCCCAATAGCCCTTAAAGATAAATAAATGAAATAGCTATTCGAGTCCTAGCACCTTGAGGTGAACATGAGAGATGAATGCTCATGCCGATGAGAAATAAGTTTTGAAAAATCCTCTTTCGACAATAGCTCTTACTCTGCTTTTAAAAGCAAAGAAACAATGAGTGCAAAGACCGGGAATCCCGCAATACAAGATCTGCCTTCTCTTCCTGTTGGATAAATCGTTAGTCCCTTCTTTCCTCTCCAACTCAGTCGAGCTAACTCAATCCTGGGAATCACTCTATTTTGCCGGAGCTTTCCGGGTATGAGCTTCTAGTTCCAACAACAGCTGAAATAGCCAAAAAAGCTTTCTTTATTCCCTTTCACCCCCGGGATGTTCTGAAAGAATTATTATTCAATGGCGTCTGTGCATCCACTTGGCTACTCGAGTCTTGGCCACACTATAAGTAATTCCCATCTCCTTTTTTCATAAAACAGGGGCTACTGGAGGAATAAAAAACACTCGATCGGGTGATATACTTTTTCACAATACAATAAGTTATTCTTCGTCACTTGCCTTACAAATAAATGGGTACTAGCTTCTTCACGCCCCTTAATCTGCCTAGCCCTTGAACCATGGGATGGACTAACTTCTCAAATGGCTGAAAACCGCTAGAAATTAATTACACGAAACCCCTAAACTGTACTTTCCCTTTGCTTCCTTCTAGAGAGATTTCTACCAACAACTATGGACTGATCGGAGCAAGAAGCAAGTGGGAGAATGGCTTGTTACAGTGGATCAGAGATGCCTTCCGTCGATCGGCTGTAGTCGCTAAAGACCGTAAAACATAGGAATGCAGCGGTGGCTGTCTAGCTGCAATGTTTGGTTTTGTCTGGCCTCGACTAGAAAGTCTCAAATCACTACGAAGAATAAAGTAGGTAATGCAATTCGTACTCGAAGGAGAGTAGCTGACTTAAGGGTTAAGGAGCATCGGAATCTTTCAAAGAAGGTACTTGTATCTATGGCCTGAGTTGGCAAGTGGGCTTTAAACACATACATTAATAGGCGCCAAGTCTCGACACGTTAGAAGATGAACTAACAGACAAGGAAAAAAGAGTACCAGGTGCCTGATGCACAGTATTAGCAGGACATCAGAATAAGTTGTACCCTGGCTCATGCTCAAATCCCCAATAAGTTGCTGCGATAAATCACTCATTAGTAGAAGGGATGGAGATAGATAGCTGGTTCCCTTCTGATGTTGAGAATACTCGCTCGAATTGTTGTAGTTGCAAGATTTGCGAAGGATTCAACAGCTTGCCACTGTACCGCTAAGCCATGACTATTAATGCCATAGCTTCGGGGTGTGATTCGATGACCCCTAAAGCTATTGAATTTTCCTAACCAAAAAAAGTAGATATATATAAATAAAACGTTCATCTCATAAATAAAAGCTAAACTAAACGACAATAACATAACTCCTAACGCAAACATAAGTTAGTATCTAAGACTTGGGCGAAGAAAGCCCCTTTCATTCTTTATTTGTTTGAGTGCCAAGCAGCGGAACTAAACTTTACACATCTCATTGGTGATATAGAACCCCTCGGTCTTAGACCTATCATACGAGTCTGAGGTTACAGGTTAGAAGACGACCGTGCCATGAAATTAACGAGTAGAACATAAAAAGAGGAAGCAAGTGCCCTCGTGAAGCTAAGATCAGAACTAGGTGGACACCAATTCCATGGGCTGAGTGTCGTAGGTTCAAACCTATAAATCTCACCTTGCAGAAGTGGAAAGTCTCCAAGTCCAAGTGAAAACGGACGACTAACTTGTTGTTAGAGCTTTCTAGGCCAAAAGTTCATTCATTTGGCTAGATCCGCACTCACCGGTAGCTCAATCAAATAGCCAATCTGAGACAGCAGGAAGAGTGAACCTGGGTATACCGGGGAGGAAAGATGAGATACAAAAGGCTGTATTGACCCTCCTTGGAAGACCGATGCGTCGTCTTAAGTTAAAGAGTAGGAGATAGAATGGCCGTGGTCACTCGCCTCCATCTATGTTCTAAGTAGTGACAAGTCTTCCGCCTATTTTCGAATCCACAAGGAAGAAGGGAACTTTCCAAACTATAGAGAATTGGCAGTTTGAGAATCGGGGGTGAGATTGACGGTTCGAGGTCGGATTCAATTTATGGTTAAACGGCTGAACGATTGGCGAAGTCGGCATCTAAATATGAAGACAAAAAGGAGTCAGTAGCATCGAAATCAGAAAAGACATCGCCAGCAAGGTCATCAGCTGGTGCGGACGGAAAGGAATGATTCGCAGCGAGAAAGAAATGCAGCTTTGCTAATGTTACGATCTTACTGTCAGAAAAGCCAGAAGGAAAAGCCCCACCTAAGCGGGGAAGTAAGACCGCTTCGCTCCTTGTTTACCCCATGAGTGACCGGTCGATTCAACAATAGCGGGTTCGTTTAAAGATAAAGAGAAGAGCGCTGATTCCGCATCAACAGGGAATCCCGCATCTGAGTCTGAGAAGTCAAGTCAGAAGTAGTGTACCTAGGCTAGGGTTCCTGCTTTGCTTCCCGGCAGCCATCCTGACTGTCCATTATCTTTTAAAGCAATCCTTATCTTCACGGATCCTCGCGCAACACCAGAAGGAAAGGTACCACAGGAACGGATTGAGCAAGAGGAGCTGGAGCTCTAGTAGCGTCGTCTGATGTAGGAGCTGGTAGAGCAAGGAGCTACTCTTTTCCTCCATTGAAATGGATTTTGCCCACAAGGATGGAATCCGTTTCACTAGAGTAACGGTCAAGTCATTTCACTTCGACTTCCTTGAATCCGAATCTGAATCCGGGTACGTAGGTGCCATCACAATGTCAGTAAGTTTGCTTCCTTGGCCGGTTCTTCGTTAAGACAAGCATGGAATCAAGGAGGAGTTTGTTTGGTATACAGAACAGAAAGGGCTTGAGTGCTCGCGTCAAGGTCTTATTGGCAGCGGTCGAATCCTTTGATCATTTATCAAGGGCTGTCGGTAAAACCAATTCCATTTTTCTACTCAAAAATTGCGCTATGTGATACGGCTTTCTAGCCATATACCAATGAAATAGAATTGTATTCAAACACTCCCGTGCTTCGCGCGGATTCTCGTGGCTTTGTTCCGTTAAACACCGAAATCCTGTTTGAACACAGGAACCTATTTTCTAAGCGATTCAACTTGTCAACAGGAACATCTCTAGACACTTTCTCTGCCTCCTTAATCCCACGTAGGAGAATGTTAGCGAGTCGACTCCCTCCGTCTTTTGGGATCAGTGGTTAAGAAATTCCTCTTTATCCACACGGGAATATTTAAGTCATGGCTAAATCGCTTAGCTCTCCAGGTTGATTGAGGTACCGCTACACCAGGTTCTTTATTTAAGAACGAGTATATCGTTTAAGACCAGTTACTGCTTATGCTTTTCTCAGAGCGGAGTCTGCTGCCTTCCTACCCTTAGAAGTGATCTGTCTTCCTCCCCGCTGAGATGGCAACATACGAAAAGAGGGATTCAAAACTTGTACATTCAGGGTCCCCAAGAGCCCTAGCTTAGTCACTCTTCTCTATCCGCATGTCGTCCAGTGGGAGCATGTCTTCCTGTGGGAAATGCCTTACTTCCAACCCCTGCCTCTGAGGCTAATGCCCTACTAGTTGAACTGCTTAAAAGACCGCCAGGAGCTCTAGTTGGAAAGGACTTGCTTATTTGCTCTCCGGCCAAGGGAAAGACTAGTTCTGGTCTGGCGTCTGCTTCTGCCTTTCTTCCCGACCGCTTAGATACCGAAAAAGACTTGTTTGGTTTGGCTGCTTTGGAATACCTGCACTTCTTCTTCTGCTAATCTCGGAGTCGGATGCCGAATAAAAGGAGTTAGTGCCTGACTTTCTGTCTTCTGCTCTTCGACCTGGTCCGCTTAAAAGGGATGTCTCATCTGCAAATTCCATAAGGTTAGGACCTTTTTCTGCTTATTGCAGAGGAGCCTCTAGCTCACAATTCTTACCCCACTGATTCAATAATTGCTCAGCCACCGGGAAATTGGCTAATAGAAAGAAGGGATGCAAAACTGATAGTTGAAGGAAACGGCCCGCCTGGTCCCACTGGAGAGGAGAGTTAGGAAATGTCGCATATCCGCTGTGTGAGTTAGAACATGAAAGACAGTCAGCCTTGGGACTGGATTTGTTGAGGTCGCGAAAGTCAAGGCACATGCTTTCTCTGCCGTCCTTTTGAATGGCCGGAAGGCAAACCCAGACTGTTTTCCCTCCTAGGAGAGTGGCTTTCATCTCCTATTCAAGGTTACTAAGAAAGTCAGATTCAGTAAATCGGCTTTTCTTTTTCATTCCTAAAATTCGCCTAGGCTTTTTCTTAAAAATGTTACCAAAGCTCTCATTATTCCATTTCTTTAATGGAAGGAAGAATAAGGGAAGGGTCTAGGTCGATCGCAGAAAGACATGCCGTTCAAATCCTCCGATCCATAGATCGCAAACCCCATTATGGCGCACCCCGCCACAATAAACTTTATATCCCTGACGTAGGAGTAGAGGATGGCATCGCTGAGGCGAAAGTCCTATATTCGAAAACTTTTCCTGTTGATGTCGGCCTCTCCTCTGTTTCTTAATAGCCTTTTTTCTCTCCTTTTGACTCCCCTGCTGCCTCCATCTCCCTAAGGTTCTTTCCTGCTTTTCCTGTCGCAGATCCGCTGTCATTGATGGAAGATACTGCTCTCGAACTCTAATCCCCTCTTGTCCCTGAAAGAAGAGGTCCTGCTCTAGATGCTTCGGATTCTGTCTAGTAGATGCGAATCATAGTCATAGCCCTAGTTGACCTTTCTTTCCCTTTGTAAAGCTAATGGACATAAGAAGGAAGTCTTCGTTTGCAATCATAGGTTCTGGGACTGCTTTACCGATCCTGCGTCGACTTTTTGACTTGATTACCGATGTTACTGTTCTCGAATGCGCTCTTTGAATTGAAAGATTTTTTTCATTTTGTTGAAGGTTGATATTTCCCTTTGGCCGATGAAAGTGCCCTCCCGTAGGGTGATAGTTCTGTTACAGAAGGGCTTGTTCTTGTTAAGTAACTGATTGATCTACGAATGCCGGGGAAAGTTCAACTAGGCCCCTTCAAAGCGATGGCAGGCAGGCTATAGACTGTTCCGCCAAGCAGCGCCTCGGCTCCTAGCCTTTCTGAGGGCTAAAGACGATGAGTAGACTGCTTTCTTACTCTTATTCCATTTTGTTGATAAAGCACTTTCTTCCCCTTCTTTCTTGACTTCTGAAAGCACTCTGAGGTGCGCAAGCTCCTCCAAAATCGCTCCGCTCCTTGCGCAAAACAATATCGATTCGGCGCATTTGAGCTCTATGACTATTCCTTTCCGTGCCGGTCAGTGTAACAGAGGAGAGGGGCCTAGCGTCTTGCCTAGCTTCATGCTTTGTTGCAATGCTGCGATCGAATTGTCCTCCTTTTGGAGAATTCGACTGAGTCTTGCCATCCCAAATTCGTATTCTTCCCACTCCGAGCCCTCCATACGAGGTTTGGGATTCCGCTTTCACTAATAGAACCCGGGGAATTTGTGCTTAAAAAGTGTATATATCCCGGCTACGCCCCTTTCAAACATTGGAATTGAAATAAATAGATCGGCGGGCGGGGAGCCAGCTAAGCCTAGCAATGACAATCCCTTCCCCCCTTTTCCTACTCCTCCTTCTCATCGTTGATACCGCCGTAGCCTCCGCTCAATGCTAATGTAATGGTTATCCCCAAGGTTCAAATCTTTCTTGAGGCCACTTGTGTAGGAAAGCCCTTGATCGAAAGGCGGGGTCTGCTGAAGAGCGACGTCTTCCTTGTCATACAGCACAGAAGTATGACTTCCAACTCACATGCAGCTTGTTATTGACAAATTGCAACGTGAGTTTGCCATGACTGATAATAGTTTTTGTTAAATAACGCTGACTCAATTACAAGGTGAATCAGTGGAGAAATACATCGTGAGGTTCAGGAAGCTGCAAAAAGAGGTGTCAAACCAATCTGACTGATAGAGAATGCGTCATAATTGCCCTGAAGGGGCTGAATTTCAATCTGCGAGAGAAATTGGAAGGGCAAGACTTTTATGACCTGTTCCTTTTGGCATCAAGAGCAGCTAGTTACGAACAACTGATGAAAGAGCAGCGAAGAAACTCCTCCAAGGAAACCTATTACAGGAACCCAAGTTTAGAGGGAGCAATGGTCGAGCAAGACTTGGACTCAGAGTCTGATGATGAGGTCGAGGTATGTGTGGCAGAAATGATCAATGGGAAACCATATGTGTGTCCTGCTTTGTCCAGTCCAAAGAGCAATGCTAGTCGGTCATCTAAGACCAAGAGAACATGGCTGAGATTGGCAAGGATTATTCTTTTGACATCACCAAAGCTGAGAAAATATTTGATCACCTACTGAAAGATGGGCAGTTGAAGCTTCCAAAAGGGCATGTGATTCCATCGGCTGATGAGATAAAAGGGAGGATATTTTGTAAATGGCATTACTCAGGGAGCCACACCACCAACAACTGCGTCGTTTTCAGAAATCAGTTGCAAAAAGCCATCTCAGATGGCCGATTCAAATTCCCTGAAAGGGGAAAGATGAAGGTGGATGAAGATCCATTTCTCAAGATGGGAATCAATGTGGCTAAACTGAACCTTCAATCGACCAACGATAGATCGCGTAGCGGGAAAGCTGTTCAAGAAACGATCGATCAGAGAAATAGAGTGAAAGAGGTGCTAGTAGTGTCGAAACCTGAGATTCAGAAAGCTGGTTCGCAACAATGTATGGATGTTTTCAGCGGGTCAACCATGGTTGCACCTTCATTAAGTTTGAAAGAAGTGGTTCATCTTTGTCCAAATTGTTTTACTCAGTTTGAAGATGAAGAGGTGGATGAGTTAATGGCAGAAATCCTCAGTTCTAGACCAGGCGATGAGCTTGCAGTGGAAAGAGTGGTCACAGAGAGGTTAAATAAACGAGGTAAACCGGTTATACAAATAATGGCCAAGTTTCTCGACCGAAATCCTCGAACTTTCAAACCGCCCGTGACTCCAATTGGGGAGTGGCATAGGCACGAAGTACAGAAGTAAAGGGTGCCGATATCAGAGAGGCTTAGTAGGGTGCATCGACCAGCCAAAGGCCATCAGGGCATGACGAAGACTCAGAAACGGAGATGGCAAAGAATACGACAGGCCGAAAGAATGGCTGGGGCACATAAAGAAGAAATGAAGAATGTTGTAGTGAAAAGATGGGTACGAAAGAAAAGGCCAGAAGGATGCTGGTGAGGGTTCGAGCCAATCCAAGCGGGGAGAGGTCGACCACAAGGAGCTGCAGTTTGGCACACTACCAGGACTAGCGAAGGAAAAAGAGTGGTTTGGTGATTCTTTCCCCTTCTGGCAAAAGAATACAAGGTTATATTTCCTGTTTTTCTTCCCCTGTTCGAATAACCAAGCAGAATATGAAGCATTAATAATCGGTCTGGAGTTGCTGACAGATCTTCGAGCATCAGCAGTTGAAGTATATGGAAACTCCATGTTGGCGATCCAGCAAATAGCTGGGGAATGCAAGTGTGAGAGCGAAAGCCTTCGACCATACTGCGCCAGGGCAAAAGAGCTTCAAGAAGCTTTTGATGATGTTTTGCTAGAAATGGGGGGGATGCTAAAGAGATGTCAATCTATGAACTTCCTTACTAAGCTTTCAGTAAGGACTCTTCCCACATTTAACCTTGTTTGCGAGAAGCTTTCGTCTCAATTCATATTTAGCCGTGAGCAATTCAATTGAGATTTCTTCTCTTACGGTGGTAAACTCTTCCTTCGAGATGGGAAGAAGATCCCTATTTCGTACAAAAGGTATGAGACTTTTTCAGGATTGGAAGTTATTGGTTCATAGATCAAGGGGAAGCCCTCTCAATCGATGTTCACAGCCTATGTAAAGTCAGGAGAGCAGTTAGGTGATGTCTTGAGAGATTTGGTGAAAAGAAAGCACATTACTAAAGCCTTTGGTCGGGTACATTCAATCCCGAGTAAAAGATCTCTCCCCCTCACTCTTATCTTGATAAAGAGAAAAAAACTCTTAACAGTTCAAACTCCCTCTTAGGGATAGATTATTCCATTTTCTTGATAC